TTTAGTTTTTTTTAATCTTTTTTCATTTTTTTCTTTATATAACTAAATTAGTCATATGGATATATTAATATTAATATATATAATTATCTTATATTTTATATGTAAATTTTTATTTGTTTATTTATTAAATAAATATATTTTTATTATACTTTTTATATTTTACTTTTTCTATTGTAAATTAATTAATTTATTGTTGATTTGTATTATTTTATTATATATCTAAATACTGTAGGTATTCACATAATTATTATTTATATTGAATTTGGTACAAATAAAACTATAGCCAATATATTAGACATATGTAATCATTCATTAGGCATAAACATAAATAAAAGAATTACTAATGTTAATATAGAAATAGTTATAGATAAAGAACTAGATAAAGCAAATTTAGAATCAAAATAGATTCTATTTACTACTTTATTTTTTTGTAACACAAGAGCAGGTATTCTTAAATCTTTTAGATTAGTTAAGTATGTATATGAATGTCCATCAAAGAACATAGTTTTAACTATAAATAAGTAATATACGGCACTTATAACACTAGTTAAAACACCAATAAGAGTTAAGAAAACAAATCCTTCTTGTAAGGCAGCAGAGAATACCATCTGTTTTGCAAAGAATCCCATTAAAGGAGGTATACCAGCAAAAGAGAATAAAGTAATAGCTAAACTTAAAGCTAATATACTATTAATATGGAAATAACCTTTAAGCTGACTTATTAATTGTATAGGTGAGTTTTTTCTGTCTATTAAACTTGAATGATTTATATTTTTATCATTATAAGCATATAAACTATAACCTATAGCTACTAATAATATGAAAGCATTTAAATTAGATAAACTATATTGAACTAAGTAAAAAATAAAAGATTGTATAGATTCTACACTATTTATAGTTAAAGCTAATAACATGAAACCTAAATGAGATATAGTACTATAAGCAAATAATCTTTTTATTCTAAACTGAGTTAAACCTAACACAGTTCCTATTATTAAAGATAATAAAGAACTTAATAATAAACTTGAAGTTCAAGTATATTGAGCTGTAATATATATACTATTAGTATAATGAACTAATTGTAATAATAAAGTTAATATAGAAATTTTTGCTATTATAGCTACAAATGTAGTAACTATAGTAGGTATACCATCATAAACATCAGGAGATCAAAAATGAAATGGTGCAGCTGATATTTTAAATAAGAATCCTATGGATATTAATAATAAGCAATAAGGTATATATGTTGTTATTTCTTGTTCATTTAATATACCAGCTAAATTATTTATAACATAAAAACTATCTAAATATGTAACTCCTAAATTAGCATATATTAAAGCTATACCTAATAAAATAAAACAAGATGATAATCCACCTAGTAAGAAATAAGTTAAACCGGCTGAAGTAGCAGATTCAGAATTTCTATACATAGTACATAATAAATATAAACCATAACTTTGTAATTCTATAGATAAAAAAATAGAAACTAAGTCACTACTAGATATTAATAAAATACTTCCTGTAATTATAAATAATAACATCAATGTATATTCTAATATAGTATATTGTTCTCCTTTTTTCAATATTATATTAGAAACTGCTATATTTTTAACAAATTGTAATTTAGTAAATAATAATTTACTAAAACTCATGTAGTTATTAGACAGTAACTTTCTAGGATAAAAACCTGTCAAATTCAATATTAATAAAGTTATTACAAATATTAATATATGAAAAGATTGTGTTATGGAAGATGTATAAAATAAACCACCAAATAACCCAATACCATTATCTAAATAAGTTATAAATAAATTATTGTAAGATAAAAAAATACAATAAAATAATATAATTATTCCTACTCTTGAATAAAGAATAGCTGTATCACGTCTAAAGGATAAAGCATTAGATAATAATAAACAGAATATTGAAGATAGAAGCATATCTATATATAAGATATATTTAAATTAAACAAATTAAACAACATATACTATACTAGTTAGTTTGTTATTTTGATGATGATAAATTACTATTTAATAATGTAAACAATCCAAATATTACTAATATTAATAGATTATTATCGTTATATGAAAAATATAGTAAAGTTACATAGAATATTAGTCCTATTAATATATATAAAGCATAAGTAGTTATAACACCAGTACTTAATTTACCTAAATTATTACTTAATGATAATAATCCTTTTTCTAAACCATAAGGTCCTAATAACTCAACAGAACCTTTATCAAGACTTTTAGTAGTTTGACCACCTAATTTTAAAACACCTTCTACAATATATTTATTATAGAATAATTCTATATAGAATCTTTGATTAAAGAAACTAAATATATTATAACCTAATTTTGAATATTTGAAGTTAATAAGTAACTTAGGTAGGAACTCAGATAATATAACTGAAATTATACTTAATGAAACAGTAAACACAAAAGGTAATAATTTAAATAATGTAGGTACAGCAAATTCAGTATCTAACATAATTTCATGGCTAGGGTGTATAAATAAACTATTATCTACAAAGAAACCTGTACCTAAACCTATAAATATATCTTTAGTTAAATAACCAAAGAATATTGAGAATATAGATAATATAATTAAAGGTGTAGTTAAAAATAAATCACCTTCATGAGCATGTTTATAACTAGATAAAGGACCATTAGGGTTACCTAAGAATGTTAAATATAATACTTTAGCTGAATAAAGTGTTGTAAACATAGCACCTATACTTGCTACAAAATAAACTATTGTACCTGATAGATAGAATTGTCCATAAGAAGATTCAAGAATAAAATCTTTAGAATAGAATCCTGTCATAAAAGGTACAGCTACTAAACTTAATGAAGCTATTAACATAACTGAATATGTTAAAGGTAAGAACTCTCTTAAACCACCATATTTTCTAAAATCTTGGTTATCTGCTACCGCGTGTATTACTGAACCAGCACCTAAAAACAATAACGCTTTATAAAAAGCGTGATTTACTAAATGGAATAATGCTAAATTATAACTAGATAAACCTATAGCTATTACCATCATACCTAATTGACTCATAGTAGAATATGCAATAACTTTTTTAATATCTTGTTGGAATAAACCTATTAAAGAACTAAACACTGTTGTTACGGCCCCTAATCATAAACATAAAACTAAAACAGTTGAACTATATTCTATTAATGGTGATGATCTCATTAATAAATATACACCAGCTGTAACCATAGTTGCTGCATGAATTAAAGCAGATACAGGAGTAGGACCTTCCATAGCTTGAGGTAATCAGATATGTAGACCTACTTGTGAACTTTTTGCTGTAGCACCTATTAATAAACAAATACCTATTAAAGTTATTATATTTTCATTATAATAAGGTGCTAATGCAAATACTGTACTATAATCTATATTACCAAAAGATCATAATATAGCAAACATTCCTACAGTTAATAAGCAATCACCTACTCTATTTGTTAATAATGCAGATAAAGAACTTTGATTTGCTGCTATTCTAGTAAATCAAAAATTTACTAATAAATATGAACAAACACCAACACCTTCTCAACCTACAAACATTATTAAATAGTTATTTCCTGTTACAAGTATTATCATCATAAATGTAAATAAACTTAAATAACTAAAGAATCTTTGATTGTGTGGATCATGACTCATATAACTTATTGAATATATGTGTACTAAACTAGATACTATTAATACAGGTATTAACATAGAAACTGTTAAAGAATCAAATCTGAAATTTCATAATACATATAATGACTCTACATCTAATCATCTAGCTATATTTATTGTTACTGGTATATTATTTAATCCTACTTCAAAAAAAGCTATTATAGCTAATAATGTTGTAGTTATTACTGAAGCACATGTTATTATATGTGCTCCGCTCACTCCTACTTTTCTACCAAAAAAACCAGATACTATTGAACCTAATAAAGGTAAAATTATCAATGTTAAATACATTATTTATATTGTATTGATATACTTCCTCTTAATCTATAATATGCTACTAAAATACCTAAACCTATCGCAGATTCAGCCCCTGCTATTGTTAATATATACACAGCAAATGTTTGACCTAATATATCGTCAAAACTAAGTGAACTTATTAATATTAAAAATGTTACTGATAATAACATAATTTCTATAGATATTAACATTAATATTATATTTTTTCTATTTAAGACAAATCCTAATATCCCTATAAGAAATAAAAATATTGAAAAATTCATTATTTATATATAATTTTATATTTGATTTATCCATACTACATAAATTTTATTATTTATAAACGTGTATAAGATTCGAACTTATATTTACATGTCCGTAGCACGCTATTCTACCATTGAATTAACACGTTGTTATTATATATATATATATATAATAACTTTTTATTAATTACTATTAACATATATAATATTAATTATAAACAATTACTATAATATCTTATAACATATGGTGCAGGAGAATTATTAATTCTTAAACTATTCTCTATAAATCTATTAACATTTTCAACTACTGAAGAAATTTCTTCAGATAAATTGATTCATGGTATATGATGAATCATCAATGCTTTATGATCTAATAGATTAGTTAAGAATGTTTCAAAATTAACATAATTAGTTACATGCCCATTAGGATATGTAACTTCACATATATAAGTATACATAGAATTTACAGGTATAAATCTATAATGTAAACCTAACTCTACATACTCAGATACTCCGTTACTGAGGTTAACATAATATAAAGGCCGTGTAAATAGCCCTATATGATTAAAAACAGACATGAATCCTCCATCTGGTCTAGATATATAACCTACCATATTATGTGTAATATAAGAAGGCTCTAGTATTTGAGGTATTCTAAAACCAGTGGAATCTGAACTAATTACATTAAGTAATGAATTTGTTATGTTAAGGTATCTCCTAACCTCCATATTCATATTTAATCCATTACCAATATTCATATTAGATGTTAATGATACATTAGATAATCTATCTACATCAGATATTGAATATCCATTAGGTCTTATACTTAAAACTCTACTACCGTTTACATTATTTAACAGTCCACCTGGTTGTTCTACAGGTGAACTTGTAAACCTATTTCTGTCTTCATCTATAGAACTTAATACCATAGCATTTTCATATCCTACTGGTGATGGCGAACCACCTGGATAACCAGGTGAACCACCACTTCCATTTAAAGAATCCATAGGTGATGAAGGTTCTGAACTTTTTAAAATAGAAAAATCTTCTAAGAATTTATCTAAACATTGTATATTATGTAGACATTCTATAATATTAGAATTAATATTACTATATATACTTATACCTGTTTTTAATGTTATAAATGCTAAAGTAAATAATATTATAATATAAAATAATATATAAAATAAATAAGGTAATATTATCCAAGAAAATCATATTCTATATGTAAATATATATTTAATTAGATTTGTTACATCATTATATAATAATGATTTAATTATAATTAAATATGCAAATCTTCAAATAATAGGAACTGATATAGCAATAATAAATATAATTAAATCATTTGAAAAAATATATATAGTTGATGTATATATAATATATTCTTTTATTGAATATAATATAATTAAACCTGATTTTAGCTTATCTAAATCTGATTTTATCCTAATATATACCGGTTCACATACCATACATTTAATTTGCTTAAATAATGTAGGAATTAAATTAGGTAATGAACATATTAAATAATTAACAAGCATAGCTAAAAAAACCATGGATGTTTTCTTATTAAAAGTAGGGACGTTAAAAAATATATAAATCATTTTCTGTGATGTTTTGTTTTTACTTTTATTTTTTGCACAAGTTTTTAAAAATTGTTTATTATTACTGTAATATTGTTATTACAACAATATACATAATTTTAATTGTTAAATTGTTAATTAATTTGTTTTATTTAACTGATAATTAACAATTTATTGAAAAATACTATATTTATATATATATATATAAGAATATAAACTTAAAAAAACCTTACTAAATTCGCAAGGGTATTTACTAAAAAATATCCAATTAATATATATATAAATATACGTAAAGTAGACATTAAAAAACTATAAAATATAACCAGCGAAACTGTTATATATATATATAACAGAAAAAACATAAAATATTTTGTTTTTTAATTTTTATGTATAAAAAGAATCAAACCTTTGACGACTATAGCCATTGAGTTTACAGCTCAACCCGTAAACCAGCAAACAGACTCTTCCTTAATGCAATCTTTTTTCTGGATTCGAACCAGAAAGAAATATATTACTTAGTTTTATCTCTAATTATTTATAATATATAATTCTCCATTTACCTATTAAAGATTTTATCTTTTATTTAAAATAATATATTATATTATAATAATATATTAAATATATTATATTTATTATTGTTATTATTATTATTGTCATTATTATTATTAAAAAAAGAATTAATTTTATTTTTTCTAAAAACATCAAAATGTTCTTTATAATAATCAAAAAAAATAAATGGAGGATCCATCTGATACCCCATTCAAATATGTTTTCTATGATATTCTATATGTTTCATAACCCTAGACTTATCAAATATAATAGCTTTTGAACCATCAGGATATGTAATCTGACAATAACGATTCTTTCTATGAAATGCATGACAAACATAAGTATATCTTATGTTTCCATCTTCGTATACTCTAGTTGTATTAGAAGCATAATATGAAGGATCAAAAGTATGAAAAGTCTCAGGGTAAACCTTTTTACCTTTAGATTTATCAAAATAAGAAAACGAAGGACCCATTGGTTTTTTTCTATACTTAAGTTTAGGACCTTCTACAGGTTCTTTTGAAGAATTTGTAGCTTTAGATCCTCTTTTTACAGGCTTTTTACCTTTTTTTTTAGTATTAGTACGTTTTCTTTTTTTAGGTTTTTTATTTTTATTGTTATCACGTTTTCTTTTTTTTTTATTTTCATTTTCCATGGTAGATTCAGCACCTGTAGTATTATTACCTGAAGGTTTACCTCCTGTAGGATTATTACCTGAAGATCCTTCACCGTAATAATTATAACCTTCATCTAAAGAATCCATAAAAATAATTGAATCCTCTGATAACTCATATACATAATTCCTAAGAAAATCTTCTAAAAATTCTAAAAAAAAAGTATAATTATTTTTTATTACACAATAAATAAATAATAACCCTATTATTGTCTGATATATTAAATATAATTTAAATCTTAATTTTAAATTATATTGTATACCACTATATACCATATATCAAAAGTAATTTATTACTAACATTTTATTTATTTATTTTTTGTTTTTTATACTTGTTTCTTATTTAATTTTTTTTTAAGTTACTACTTTGTAGTTTACTTATACCTTTTTAACTTGATAATTTTTGTTAACTAATTAAAATATATTAGTTATACATTAATGAATAACCCTTTCATGTTCTACTATATAAATAACGAACTTGTTTACTTTCTATAAATAAGTCTTTCTAATACTAGTCAGGCTATATAATACAAATATTAAATTTATATTTGTAATATATAACCATTGCAAACCCTAAAGACAATAGTATTAGAAAAACTGCGGAAGGCATTAACCTTCCATTTGCTCTCTTAATCATAATAAGAAGTCTCTTATTGAAACTGACTGTATAGCTATAGGCATAGAACTGTGAAGTATACCACATATCTCTGAACATTGACCAAAGAATGTTCCAGGACGATTTACATAAACAGAAGCTTGATTTAATCTT